TATTTAAAATAGAGTTTTTTAAAAAACCAGTACACCTAGCCAACACGATCCATTTGCCTGGGTTATTTTTGTGCTACAAAAACAAGGCTTGATGGTTACTATGAAGGTCACAAGAGACAAAGTCCCAGCAGTAGCGGTCATACTATTGAAGAGCCGAGTGTTATCCATCCATACCAGGCGTAAAAAGCGTTCGTTCTGAAAAGAAACAGATGCCAGGCCAACTGAACTCGTTTATGTTTATTATGTCTCAAGTGAGATCTCACCTACAATCATATCCATGTCCAACCAATATGAACTTCCTTTGGAATTTTGGTTTCTTATTAGGAATTTCTTTTGTTGTCCAAATTGTAACAGGATTATTATTAGCATCTAGATATACTAGTGAAATGTCACATGCCTTTGCTAGTGTACAACATATTATTCGAGAGGTGTCTTTCGGTTGGGAATTTAGATTCCTACATGCAACTGGAGCATCCTGCGTATTCTTCTGTCTATTTCTTCATATTCTTCGAGCTCTAGTAATGAGTAGTTATACCTATCTAAGTCTGACATGGATTACTGGACTTATTATCTACTTTATTTCTATCGCAACAGGATTCTTAGGTTATGTACTACCATGGGGTCAAATGAGTTTCTGGGGTGCTACTGTAATTTGTAACCTACTCTCACCAATTCCATACCTTGTAACTTGGTTACTAGGAGGTTTCTATGTGGATAATCCTACCTTAAAAAGATTCTTTGTATTACATTTCGTACTTCCATTTGTAGCTCTTGTACTTGTAGTTCTACATATTTTCTATCTACATCTAAACGGATCTAGTAACCCACTGGGTACAGAAACTGCTTTAAAAATACCATTCTATCCTCATATGTTAAGTACAGATGGAAAAGGGTTTAACTACTTAATCTTATTCCTATTAGCTCAATCATTCTTCGGTCTAATTGAATTATCACATCCAGATAACAGTATTCCTGTAAATAGATTTGTAACACCACTACAAATTGTACCAGAGTGGTACTTCTTAGCATATTATGCTATCTTAAAAGTTATTCCAAGTAAAACTGGAGGTCTATTACTTTTCGCGGGTAGCATTCTATTATTATTACTTCTAAGTGAGGTTCGATCACTTACTAGTGTAATAAACTTACGACAACAATTCTCTTCAAGAAATTGTGCAACATCTTGGAGTATTATCTATATCTACTCATTTATTGCTCTTATTATTGTTGGAGCTCAATTACCTCAAGAAGTATTTATTTCATATGGTAGATTCTTTACCGTAATCTATCTTTTAAGTACATTTAGTTTATTCAAACTGTAATTAGTTCTTACAAAAAATTTCAACAATTCTATATGAATTCTAGTATTCTAACTGCCGCAAACCATAAAGAATTAGGTATTTACTATGTATGGTTTGCTTTCCTTTTCTCAATTGTAGGTACACTACTATCAGTCTTAATTAGACTTGAACTAAGCTCCTCTGGGTTACGTGTTGTTGCATTAGAGAATCAAAATTTCTACAACCTAGCATTCACACTGCATGGTGCTATTATGATTTTCTTTGTAGTTATGCCAGGTCTTTTTGGTGGATATGGTAATTATTTCTTACCAATCTATCTAGGAGCTTCTGAGGTAGCTTTCCCTAGAGTAAATTGTGTCTCATTATTATTAGTTCCAATTTCATGGGTTATTGTAAGTACTTCACTAATTTCTGAGTTTGGTTCAGGTGTTGGTTGGACACTTTATCCTCCTTTAAGTACATCATTAATGTCATTATCTCCAACCTCAGTAGATTTAATTGTATTTGGTTTAGCTTTATCTGGTATTTCTAGCTTCTTATCATCTATTAATTTCTTAACTACAATTGCTGTACTAGGTGTTACTAATGGTTCAAAACCATGGTGTCTATTTACTTGGGCTATTGTATTCACAGCTATTATGTTACTTGGAACACTTCCAATTCTTACAGGTGGATTATTAATGCTGGTACTAGACTTACATCTAAATACCCAATTCTACGATGCCGCTTTTAATGGTGATCCAGTATTATATCAACATCTATTCTGGTTCTTCGGACATCCAGAAGTATATATTATTATTTTACCTGCCTTTGGTGTTGTTTCTCAAACATTATCTACTTCAGCAGGTAAATTAGTATTTGGAGGTCCTTCTATGATCCTTGCTATGGGATGTATTACTGTACTAGGATCATTAGTATGGGCACATCATATGATGACAGTTGGTCTAGAAACAGATACTAGAGCATACTTCTCAGCTATTACCATGATGATTGCAATTCCAACAGGTACCAAAATTTTTAACTGGTTAAGTACTTATATGGGAAATCCATTTAGTACAATATCACTAGATATTTGGTATGCTTTAAGCTTTATTTTCCTATTTACTCTAGGAGGTACCACTGGAGTAGTACTAGGCAATACTGCTTTAGATGTTGCTCTACATGATACATACTATGTAATTGCCCACTTCCATTTCGTATTATCTCTTGGTGCGGTTATTGGATTAATCTGTGGATTCTTCTACTTCCAAGAGTCTATGTTCGGTTATACAGCTAATGTCTTTACTCGAAATACATCAGATTCTCCATACTTAAGAGTATGGTCTATTGTATTCCTATTCAGTATTTTATTAACATTCTTACCAATGCACTTATTAGGATTTAATGTTATGCCACGTAGAATACCTGATTATCCTGACTATGTAACTTATCTGAACACAATGTGTTCTATTGGTTCAATTAGTACTGTCTTTATCCTATATTCCCTAATCTTATAAAAAAAGAGTTGACCGTGAAATCCATACAAAGATAAAACGGGAGATAGATAAAACATGTTACTCTATCGGTAAAAAGGTACGCCGGGGATAACAGGTCGTAGAATTTCAGGAGCTCTGATCCTTGAATTCTATTAACACCTCCATGTCGGCTCATCACACCCTTGTACTTGAAGAAGGTTCAATTAGGAACGAGAGTTCACCGTGATATGTGATACGTGAGCTGGGTTAAGAACGTCTTGAGGCAGTTTGTTCCCTATCTGCCATTTTAAAAAATTAATTGGTTGTAGAACTTAATTACGAAGTATCATGTGAAGTTTCATGTTCGCCTTATTATAAAAAAAAGGATCAAATCTTCCTTGAGCGACTCGTTAGGCAAATAAAAAATTGAGCTATAACGCTATCTTTTTTAGTAAAAAGTTAATGTCTTCGATTTTAACGGTTTGCTCCTGAAAAAAGAAATTTTGGTTTCTCTATAGTTTCTGGTGACAGACCATTAAGAGATTTGGAATAATCCTCAATAAAAAAGATACGTTAAAAAAACACAGTCGGTGCGAAGTCGAAACAAGGTAGTTGATGGTGAACCAGTGGCTGAACAAAAAATGAGTCTTGTTTCAAATAGAGGTATTTCTATGGCTAGAGTACGTAAGGAAAAGGAAAGGTTAACCGCTGTCAAAAATAAAAACTACTTACATACACCCCTGAAAATTTGGAACAGATGGATATAATTTGGTAGTGGAACATTTGAAATAAAAAATGGCAGCTGGAAGACGGAATCGTTACTAAGCGCCAGGTAGTCCTGGACACTGAATCCATGCGCGTGCCATATTTCAAATAGAACGGTCCCTGGCTGAATTTTATGATCCCAGGCTGGTTCAAAAAGTCAAATATTAGCCAAAAACTGGCGAGAAGGGAAGTGTGTTTCTTAGAAAAACCAAGGGAAGTTTAGCCGGGAAGTTAGCGTCTAAAAAATATGATATCATTATCGCACAAGCACTCAGCAAGTTAAGAGAATGTATTGACGTGTTAAAAAATTTATTTTTTAGGGTGCCGGGCAGATGTCATAAACTATACCTCCTCATCAAAGTTAGCAGTGTCTTACGTTTGAATCCAACAGACGCTTTCCGTTTTTTAACTACACTACGAAATGCCAAACTATTCAAACAATATTACTTTCTTATTAATGGAAGCGCTGGTACCTGGGTATCCAATCCAGTGCTCCTCATTCGGCATAGAGACTCAGCCTCAGTCCAACTTTGTACTGGTTTTTAATAAAAAGGGACTCCATAAGTTAAACTGTAGAGTCGAGATGGAAACAACCGGAAAGGTTATTGCATGTCCTAAAAAATTTTAGACTCTTTCTAAGTTTTTTTTTGTAAAATTCTCTTCTGAATAGATTTCATAGAAAACCTAAAATCATCATGTATGATTGACATTTAACCGCTAATTACGAATCATCCAAGAATTGTTTAACATTCTCAGGTCCGGTCCGATTTTACAATCTTCCAGTTTGATAAATTAGATCACATGTCTTCTAGTGCTTTGAGATTTGACTCAATTTTTATAAAAATTTAGTATCAAATTGCTCATATTTAAGAATTTTTACTAAAATTTCTTTCTTATATGCTACTACATTAAGATATTTCACTGTTGGTTTCTTATTTTCTCCATTCCTATTTACTGTATTCTTACTCTTCAACTTCACATTCAGAGAAGTTGGTACAACATCAGCCTCTATGGTATCTTCAATATGTTTAGGTGTTATTAGTACTGAGTTACTATTATTCGTTAGTTTCTTCTGGGGTGCATATTCCAGTATTCTATCACCTAGTTATGTAACAGATACAACTCTGTTCAGTCCTACTGAAGGTCTTGTAAGTATATCAAGTAGAGGTCTTATTGTAACTATTACATTTCTACTATCCACTGCTAGTGTTATTCTGGGTTATGGTGCTCTAACCTCAGAAAAAGCTATAAACTTAAATATTCAAAAAGGTTTTCTTTCTCTAGTTATTATTGCTCTATGCTTTACTAGTATCCAAGTTTGTGAATATTTAGGACTGGCAATATCTATTAATGATGGAGTTTTAGGTACCTATCTACTATGGATTACAGGATTACACTTCTCACATGTGCTAGTAGGTGCTATACTACTATTCTTCACATTCTGGAGAGGTAGTTTACAATATAATGTAAATACCCAAATTCGAACATATAATTCTTCTAGCATTATGGTATTACCTATGTTAGAATCATACACTCTAGTATACTGGCATTTTGTAGAAGCTATCTGGTTAGTAATTCACTTTACTTTCTATACTCTATAAGAATGGGATCTCGTAAACATGCGAACTCACTTGAACTCTATAAAAACAAAATGTAACTTTTTATATAAAAATCCTTCAAATTGACTATGCTGACTTGAGTAACGGAAATCTACTAGATTCAGCTATCCATGGTGATAAGATTCGTAAATACCGGTCATTAAAAAACAAACTGTGATGTAATAGAGCATAGGATAATGCAAAGTATCCCTGACTGGATTCTGCAAAAACTAATTTTTTGAGAACAGCTTCCAAGCATACATTTGTTGATGTTATAGTAGAATTCATATTTTATTGCCTGTCAAGTTCCTTTAATGTAGTTATCTCACAGCTTCTCTTGGTCCAGATAAGCGATCTCATGTATGGTTAAAAAGTTTTTATGACACCAGGCATGCAATACCAAAAAGTTTTTAGAAAATACGGTTTTTTGCATGGTAAGGTTTAGCGTTTACTTTCGAATGAAACTTTGTGCTCCACCGTTAGTCTCTTACCTCCAACATTCCTCTTACATACTACTGTACGGACCATTACAACCTCCAGGCAAAGAATTGTCCACGATTCATATAGACAACTAGTGGCTTCTCTCTCGATTTCCATATGGTGAGTTACAAAGATGATTCTCTCCACCCTTAGTTTTTGTTTAAAAGGGAAGTAAAGGTGCTCAGGGTCTTACCGTCGGGCCATAGGGTTCCTCATATTCAAGGAGTTTTCTATTTTAAAAAGTCTTACATTAGAGACATTAGGAAAGTCGTTACACCATTCATGCAGGACGGAATTTACCCGACAAGGAATTTTGCTACCTTTGGACCGTCAGATTACAGCCGCCGTTTACCCTAGTTTTTATATCATGTTGAGTTATCTCTTTCAAGAATATCTATTTCATTTCTATCCTCACGGGAACCTTTCCACGCTCTACCAATATTCGTTATAATTTTTTATCTCGCGTGACGAGCGGTGTGTTTAAGGCAAGTAAAGATGCGCCCATATTTTTTGGCGTTTAGAGCATCCTCGTAGAGATAGTTTCTTTCTGAAACAATAACCTATGGTTATACTACCAAAGCATCCATCTACAGCTGCGGAAACTGTAATTTTGTC